TGTTTCTCCTTAATTTTATTTCAATTTTGAATCTACTCCTTCGAAGAAAAGAAAATAAGTCTCTTGAAATTTGGAACCTCCGATTGTATCCGAACGAGAGGAATGTTGAAAAGTCACTACGAACCCGAAACATACCATTGGAAAGTGATTCAGTAATTAAACCTTCATGAATCCATTTTTGTTCTTTCATTCCAGGTAACCCCTTTAATTATCAACTCATGGAGTAGGAGTGATATTAGACAACCCTTCCTCTTTTTTCAAAAAAAAAATAGGAAGTTTTCCTACGGATGCAATTCGTAGATCATAAAGATCACCATATATATAACAAAATTTCTCCCCCGATTCCTTCTAGTCGAGCCTCTCGGTCTGTCATTATACCTCGAGAAGTCGAAAGAATTACAATACCCATTCCTCCTAAAATCCTAGGAATTCGTTGATGGTTGGAATAGATTCGTAGGCCGGGTCGGCTGATACGTTTTAAAACAGTTCTATATGGCCCTTTTCTATTCCTTCTATGTCGCAGAGTTGAAACCAAGAAATATTTCTTGCTTACTCGATGTTTTCTCACATTTTCGATAAAGCCTTCGCGTAGAAGTATTTTAACAATGTTTTCAGTGATATTTGTAGATGCTATTCGAACCGTTCCTTTTTTATCCATGTCAGCATTTCGTATAGAAGTTATTATTTCGGCAATAGTGTCCCTACCCATGATGAACTATAATTATTGGTGCCTCCGGGTTTTTATATAATCAGCATGCTCTACTCTTTTTTTTTCATGAATTATTAAAGGTATATGCGTGAGAAACAATCTACTAATGCATTCTACTAATTAATGGAATCTAATTCAGTTCAGATATCTTACTATGAACCTCCCTTTTTTTATGTTTTATTATGTTTTCATCTATTAGTATTTATTTAGAATCTATTTATAATACCTCAGGAGCTAATGAGACTATTTTAGTAAAATTCAACTGTCTCAATTCCCGAGCGATCGCACCAAAAACTCGAGTTCCTTTGGGATTTCCTTCTTGATCAATGACAACTGCTGCATTGTCATCATATTGTATTATCATACCATTGTCACGTTTGAGTTCTTTACATGTACGTACAATTACAGCTCTGATCACTTCTGATCTTTGTAGAGGCATATTGGGAACTGCTTCTTTGATTACAGCAACAATAACGTCACCAATATGAGCATATCGGCGATTACTAGCTCCTATGATTCGAATACACATTAATTCTCTAGCCCCGCTGTTGTCCGCTACATTTAAATAGGTCTGAGGTTGAATCATATCATTCTTATTATTTTTCTCTTTTTTCTTTCAATGCTAACTAACTAAAGGGCGAAGAAAAAAAGAAGAAAGATTGTTTGTCCAGAAATAAAAAAACTGCGGTTTTTTCATCACAAGGCCCCTTTCCTTTCGTTCCATATCCCTATCCCGCAATAACGAATTGAGTTCGTATAGGCATTTTGGACGCAGCTATAGAAATAGCTTCTCTGGCTACAATTTCTGATACTCCACCCATTTCATAAAGTATTCGACCCGGTTTAACGACGGATACCCAATATTCGGGAGATCCTTTCCCCGAACCCATACGTGTTTCGGTAGGCCTTACTGTAACAGGTTTGTCTGGAAATATACGTACCCATATTTTTCCACCACGACGCGCATATCGTGCCATGGCTCGTCGCCCCGCTTCTATTTGTCTAGATGTGATCCAAGCGGGTTCAAGTGCCTGAAGGGCGTATCCGCCGAAACAAATTCGATTGCCTCGATAAGATATTCCCTTCATTCTTCCTCTATGTTGTTTACGAAATCTGGTTCTTTTGGGGTTATAGTTGATGGTTGTTTCTCAATGCCATCTCTACTGCAGAACTGGACATGAGAGTTTCTTCTCATCCAGCTCCTCGCGAATGAAACGATTAAATAATATTGTATATATTTTGAATTGAATGAATAATGAATCATGGAATTTTTTGAGATATAATCTGTCACGTACACGTAGGAATAAAATAAAATGATAAATTCCATTTTATAATTAATGAATCTTCATTTATTTTGACCTTTATTTTATATATTTTTATTGAATTGCCCAAAACTTAGCAATCCAGTAAGGCTTTCGCGGGCGAATATTTGCTCTTTCAACATCCCTTTCATTCGTAGGGGCGTTCCATGACCTATCAGAATAAATGAATTGGTTCTTGGCTCGTTCCGCCATCCCACCCAATGAATCATTAGGATTCGTTTTCAAGGGAATCTTCCTCAGTCACAGGTTCTGTCGTTCCCATCGCTTCTCGATTAATGACTAGGCCCGAACTCTGCAATGGAGCTCCTAATCAAATTTGTTCCTGAATCAATCTTCTCAGTCTTTATTGACTCGGCGCTCTTTATTCTTTTTTATTTTTCGTATAAATTGTATTCATATTCATCGAATCTAATTATTAATTATGGACGAATACATTAATGCTTTATTACATTGCCTTTTATAAGATAGTTCATAGACCATACATATTGGAATCATATATCATTGCTATTCTTTTTCTTTCTTTCTCTCACCCCTCCATTTATCCATATCCCTTTGTTTTTGCTTCACAACCTTATAGATTGATTTTTCTTTTATGTAAAAAAAAATGCTTCAGTTGCTACAACAATATGATCAATACATCATATAGCGACTGGTTCCTTGGATCCAGATAATACGAAGCAATGAGCTGGTTATTAGTTATATAGTTATTAGTTCATACTAGGGGATGGCCCTTTGTTTTTTAATCCTAACCTAACTCTAAATAAAAAACCAACGAGTCACACACTAAGCATAGCAATTATATGGAGATGGAGTCAATCGAATTGTTATTCAACCCTATAGAATTAAGAATTCGAAAAAATTCTCATTTTTTTGATTGAACGGAAAAAAATGAACGAGTTTGTGATTTTTTATTCAATTGCCGGATGGATGGAACAGAAAGACAACGAAAGGCCCATTATTCCTCGTCTGCAAATATCCAAATTTTGATTCCTAATGCCCCATAGATAGTTCGAACTGTATAGGAACAATAATCAATTTTGGCTCGAATGGTTTGTAGGGGAACCCTACCTTCTCTGATCCATTCGACACGTGCTATTTCCTTTCCGTCGATACGCCCTGCAATTTGTACTTGAATTCCCTTTGTATCTGCTTTTTCAGTTAATTCAATAGCTTTTTTCATTGCCTTTCGAAACGAAACTCTATTCTTTAATTGTTCGGCTATAAATTCTGCAAGAATATTAGGTTGTCCATACGGTTTTTCAACTCTTGTGATAGCAATGTTAAGTTTTTGGTTCACAGAATTAAATTCTTTTTGTGCATTGCTCTGTAATTCTTCAATTCCTCGCGGGCTGCCCTCTATGAACAATTTTGGGAATCCCATATATATTATGACCTGGATCAGATCGATTCTTTTTTGAATCTTTATGCGTGCAATTCCCTCGGCACCCGAGGATATTTTCCTATTTTTTTTTACATAATTCTTGATACAATCCTGTATTTTTTGATCTTCCTGGAGACCCTCGGAATAACTTTTTGGTTGTGCAAACCAAACAGAATGATGACTTTGGGTTGTACCAAGTCGGAAACCGAGTGGATTTATTTTTTGTCCCATAGCACCTCGCTATCTCTATAAGGCCATATCATTTCTCTATTAGCCCACGTCATTCTGTTACGATATAGCATATGATCCATCATATATAGATACCTCTCTCTGACATCTTTATACTTATCTTTATATACCCATCCATATTTTCTTAACCATATGAAATAGTTTTTCTCTTTAGATGTATCTTTCAATACAATAGTTATATGACAGGTGGGTCTTTTTATCGGATAACTACGTCCTCGGGCTCGGGGTTTTAACTTTTTCATGCTAGTACCTTCATTAACTTCGGCTTGACTAATGATTAAAGCCGTTTCGTTGAATCCCATATTGTGACTAGCATTTGCTGCTGCAGAATAAACTAATTTTAAAATGGGATAACACGCTCGATAAGGCATGAGTTCTAGTATCATAAGTGTTTCCTCGTAGGGACGCCCACGAATCTGATCAATTACTCTTCGCGCTTTATGAGCAGACATACGTATATGTTGACCTAAAGCGTATACTTCTACATCTGGGTCACTCTTTATCATAAGGTTCACCTCCCACCAATAAACGATGAGCACCCATATCCACTTTATTAATTAATATATTAACGACGAGATTTATTATCGTTTCTCGCATGCCCCCGGAAATTCAGAGTAGGTGCAAATTCTCCCAATTTGTGACCTACCATACGATCTGTTATATAAATAGGCAAATGTTCCTTTCCATTATGAATAGCAATTGTATGGCCGATCATTGTGGGTATAATGGTAGATGCCCGGGACCAAGTTACGATTGTATCTTTTTCTGCCCTCGTGTTGAGCTTCGCAATTTTTATCAATAAATGATTAGCTACAAAAGGATTTTTTTTTAGTGAACGTGTCACAGCTAATTACTCCTTTTTT